TTTTTTAATTCATTAAAAAAGAGAGTGGTTTTATTCGAAGCGCTTCGTGATTTTCAACCAATTATGTGCTTCAATATAATTACCTGGAGTAAGCGCTATAGCTTGTTTCCAATACTCAGCAGCTTGATCGGACCAAGCTTCCGCAATTTCAGAATCACCCTGTAGAATGGCCTGTTCTCCCCGGTCGGAATAGGTGGTTCCTTCCCTTAGAACCGTACTTGAGAGTTTCCTATCTCATACGGCTCAAAAATCGATTCTTTTTGTGTCCTATCTTAATCTACCCTATGCTAACTGAATTAGATTTCTCATAAACCTATCCCATTTTTTCTTGGGTTAACCAGAAGAAGTTAATTACATAAGTTTCAAACCCTAATTTTGATCAATAATCAGAATCAGTTTGATCTTTTCTCCCACCTTCAGAAGAATGAAGCATAGGTATCCCCACAATATCGTTAGAATTTTCTGAAAGGTAACTATCTCGGTTTCATATATGGAATTCATATAGAATCTTTGAAAAAGACTTTTTTCCATAAGAAAAAAGAACTTACTATCTTTGGGATCTGATGCTACACCGCTGCTCAATACCTTAGTGGATCGACTCTATTACATAAGTTGATTCCTAACTTTTGTCCCATATCATGACATAAGTAAGCAGTTCTTAACTGTATCGACTCAATAGCTCGCTAATTGATCTTTACGGTGCTTTCTCTATCAATTTGATCCTTTATCCATAGAATATAGTATATAGGCTGCACTCATTTTTTTTTTCTTCCTATTTTGGTTCTCGTGAAGTCTCTTTCCTTGCTACAGCTGATAAAAATCGTTGCTTTGGACGATGCATTATGTAGAAAGCCTATTTTTTCTAGTATTTACTAGCCAATTTGATCTTTGCTTTTTTTCCTTATTTCTATAGTGGAGATAGTCGCACGTAATGACAGATCACGGCCATATTATTAAAAGCTTGTGGTAAGAATGGGTTTCGTTCTAGTGCCCGGAAATAATATTCCAAAGCCTTTGTATGCTCTCCATTGCTTGTGTGTATAAGGCCTATGTTATAGAGTATATAACTTCGATCATAGGGATCAATTTCTGGTCGCGTAGCTTCATAATAATTCTGTAAAGCTTCCGCATAATTTCCTTCGGATTGAGCCAACATCCGTTACGGTCGTTCATTCTATTCAAAAAATCTCCGTTCCAGAACCGTACATGAGATTTTCATCTCATACGGCTCCTCCCTTCTGCGCATAGTACTAAGGGGAATAATCCATAGAATAAAAATTGAACTATTCTCATCTCATTATGAACTGAAAGGAACTAGTATTTTTACAAGAAATCTCTAGCCAGCCTTCCCGCAAGAGGTTTTTTCTTAACACCAATCATATTAGTGTTAGATATAAATGGTAACTCCAACAATTTCTTTGTTCTCAACGCCTTCTATTTCCAGGAATTAGTCACTTCAACGATCTTTGATGGTTATACGGGTATCCAAAGTACAAACGAGATGGATGTTTGTTGTCCCAACCATTCTTGTTAGTCCCGATACCGATAAGGAAAGGGGGAATTTATAACAAAGTTTTTGTGTTGTTGATTCCTAGGTGTAGTGCTTTTTCCCTTATGCCGTCTATTGGTACTAATGTAGTGTAGGATTGACCCGCAATACAGAACCCATAGGTGTAACCTTTCGCTCAATACTCAAATCAACAATTGAAACATCTGAGGCTGCATCAATCGAGGATACACGATAGAAGGAATTGTTCTATCTCCAAACTTCACCTTCACCGAGCGTAGGTTTATTTCAAGAATTTTGTTCTTTCTATACCGAACCGCGTCTCTTTCTCGTAAGACTGAGGTGAGGGCTAAAAAAAAACAAGAAAAAAGAATCAAATCGCACCATCTCTGTAATAGGTAAATGCCTTTTTTTCTCCTGAAGTTGTCGGAATTATTCGTAATAAGATATTGGCTACAATTGAAGAGGTCTTATCAATAAAATTTCCATTTATATGAGATCTAGGCATAATTAGCAATCCATTCTAGAATTCTTTTCATTACCCCTCGGGGAAAATGATCCCACAAACAAAGCAAAGGAATTATACAGTACGAAATAACATAAAAACGGACTAATTTTATTCTAATAAATAGATATTAAATAGATATGGGCTTTCCACTTAAATTGTCCCCTTTTGTTTGGGAAAGATATGAGATATTGGAATCAGATTGATTTCATTCCCATTTTTGTAGTATACCAATGAGCGGAACTATTACTATTTCATCTAAGTTAAATAACCAAGGACTTTTTTTACTACAGATTCTAATAACTCGAGAAGTTTTGATTTGGTTATGATCCAAAGAGAAAAAAGAATGGAATAATCATTCCATGAAAAAATAGAGTAGAGTAACCATACCTTCTGTTTGCATAACGCGTATACACCACGCCATACAATCGAAATATAAAAATCCATGGGACGATTCATAAATTTGGAATAGATCCGCGGGGTAGCTG